ATAAGCCTCACTTACTGGTATCTGAGCAATTCTTCCTGTTGCTTTTACCGAACTTCCCTCTTGTATCAGCAAACCATCACCCATTAATACAACACCAACATTTTTGGATTCCAAATTCAAAGCAATGCCTACAGTACCCTCTTCAAATTCCACTAATTCACCTGCCATTACTTCATCAAGACCATAAATACGAGCAATACCGTCGCCTACTTGAAGTACGGTACCCGTATTTACAATTTTGACTTCGGTATTATATTGCTCAATGCGTTCACGTATAATTTTACTAATTTCATCTGCACGAATGGTTACCATGAAAATTTCTTAATTTAATTTTTTTTCTTCTAAAAAAAAAAATAATGCCTATATTCTATATTAAAATAGAAAGACTAATCAATTATTTTTTTCTTTCATCGCGCCAAACATTCCAATATTAGCATTGACAGTACGCAAATGTAACTCGTTGTTCAAGCAACTATTTAGAGTTCCTAGAGCTCCCTGTAAGGCTTGTTGTAAAACCCGTTGTCGGACTTGATTAATCACTCTTTGTTGTTCAAAATGAATGGCTTCGTTTTTGTAATTTTCTAATTGTTCCAAAGTCGTATAAATTGAATTAATTAAATTCAGTTTTTCTTGTTCTATTTCAGAATAGCCATTCACCCGAAACCGATCTGCTTCCGTTTCTACTTTCCTTAAGCGAGCCTGGGCTCTTTCCAGCTGTTCAATGGCCCCTTCCCGTAGTTCTTCTGAATTTCGAATACTTCTCAAGATTCTCTGTTTTCGATTATCTAATAAATCACTTAATGAAAGTAGACTCTCTTTCCATTCATTTCAAAATGTCTATGATCTCTTCCCGAACCAAACATGAATCTTTCGATTCATTTGGCTCTCACACTCAATTACTTATGGGAAATTTCCCTATTTTTTTATGTAATGAGCCTATCCTCTCTTCTATATTTATATTTTTCAAATATTTAAAACTATTATTAATCTAAGATCAGAATATTCGGAGGACTCTTCTGACCAAACAAATATATAATATATATGTCAGCAAAGTTGTTTTTTCTTCAAATCCAAAGAATTCTTATTAATTAATTTATACATAGGTCATCTATTACGCATTGTATAAAAGGGAGGTTAAATTCACCTTTTTCACCGTAAAGAGGATTCAAGCCATTTTATCGACATGAGTGTTTTATATCGAAAAAAATTATAAAATTTTTATCAAAACCATTTCATTTCTGTATTAACATAGTGGTAGAAAGAGTACTACACTGCGTCTAGACTTCAAACTACTCGCTTTAACCATGGTAATAGTCCATCCAATATTATTGGTTAATAGAGAATCAAAGTGGATTTACCAATAAATCACGAAATGCTATGGTTCTTAAATATTTTTTCTTAAATTTTAAATTATTGAAAAAATTTAATTAATTCAGAAGTAATTTAATTAATTCAGAAGTAATTCGTGGTATTATACACATTTTCTTAGTTATAACGAAAAATGTGCAGTTTGGTTGGATCCAATCTATTCTTTGAAATAAACAACCCGCACACACTCCCTTTCCAAAAAAAACCAATACACCTAACACTACACTTAGATTTATTGGATTTGTTGCTAAAATATCGGTATTAAACCCGAAACTTCCGGCGAATGGCCAGTAGCCCAAACAAAGGAAAGAATCGGTTATATTTTTCATATGATCTCATCTCCTCTTATGAATAGACTAATATCTTTCTACGATTCCTGTTTTTTATTTTATTTGTTAATTATTTTTTATATTTCTTATTTTATATGAAATTTGGATTATTTATAATGAAAATTTCATACTATACCTTACTAATAATTAATATTAATTATTAGTAATTAAAAATAGAATAATAAATAATAATACGAATGTTAATATATATATTATTGGAATTATATATTATTCGTATTGTTCCATCAATTGGAAAATTTCCTATAAGAAGGATACTTATTAGAATTAGATACCTGTTCTTATGTCAATTGCAAAATCTCTCTAGTTTTAAGACTTTCTAAAAATTTTCTAAAAAATAAAAAAAAGGCGTTCGTTGGACTAAAAAAGAAGGCAAATCAGTATATGAATTCTTCACCCTTCAATTAGTCCTTCACCTGTGTTCTTGCCCGAACAAATAATTGTAGGAGTGAAATCACAATATAATTTGAAAAAGCAAGACCAGCAAAGCAAATCCACGGAAAAAGGATATTTCTTTTTATTTTTCTAGTTTTTTTTTGAAGATTAAACAAAAGGATTAGCAAATAAAAGCGCTAATGCTACAACCAGCCCATAAATTGTTAAAGCTTCCATAAAAGCCAGACTAAGTAATAAAGTACCCCGTATTTTTCCCTCTGCCTCTGGTTGTCGTGCAATCCCTTCTACAGCTTGCCCTGCAGCAGTGCCTTGACCAACCCCAGGTCCAATAGAAGCAAGTCCTACGGCCAAGCCAGCAGCAATAACAGAAGCAGCAGAAATAATTGGATTCATAATAAGTTCCTCGTAACCTAAATTTAAAATAAAGAAATAGTTAATAATATAATCAACCAATAAATTAAGACTTAATTATGCAATTACCAAGATTTATTCAGTTAAAGTAATTAAGAAGAATTCCTAATTGAAATAGTAATTGTTATTGAATTATATGAATTACTTCGAAATTTCTTTTTTCGTTTCTACCTATCTAGTTTTTTTGGAAATATGTATAACCTTTATTCTTATCTTAAGTTTTAAACCATTCTTTTAATTCTTCTTTTTTTTTTTTAGTCATTGAATATTTAATTAACAATTAGAGATGAAACGGAAGGACTTTTTTAATCCCTATAGAAATTTACAGTAGTAGTGGGGTAATTTTAGATATATTGTTAGATCATATATAATATCACATATACAGAGGTTTCTTCCATGCTGTAAACCAACTATTTGTGTTTTAGATTCAATCCAATTTAAAAATCATTCTTTGAAACCTCCAAAACAAAGAAAGAGTTGTCTTATAGTGATTAGATTATATACACCCAGTTTGATTCCCCTCACTCCTACTCTATTTTTTATTTATTATTGCAAATTTTCAAAATGTCTTTATATATTTATTCATGTTTCCTAAGTAGGTTGTCTTGAGCCACAGTATATGTGCGGCAAACTAAATGAAAAAACTATTTTTAAATAATCAATGATGGCCTTCCATGGATTCACCTATATAAGCCGCAGTTAAAGTAGCAAAAATTAGAGCTTGAATACCGCTTGTAAATAATCCAAGGAACATGACAGGTATAGGAACTACTAAAGGTACTAAAGAAACAAGAACAACAACTACTAATTCATCAGCGAGTATATTTCCGAAAAGTCGAAAACTAAGTGATAAGGGTTTTGTGAAATCTTCTAAGATGTTAATCGGTAAAAGGATTGGAGTTGGTTGGATGTATTTACTAAAATAAGCTAATCCTTTTTTTGAAAGACCCGCATAGAAATACGCAACTGACGTAAGTAAAGCTAATGCAACGGTAGTATTTATATCATTTGTGGGTGCAGCTAACTCCCCGTGAGGTAATTGTATGATTTTCCAAGGCAAAAGAGCCCCGGACCAATTCGAAACAAAAATAAATAGAAACATAGTTCCAATAAATGGAACCCACGGACTATATTCTTCTCCAATTTGAGTTTTGCTCACGTCTCGAATGAATTCGAGAACATATTCAAAGAAATTCTGACCAAAAGTCGGAATGGTTTGCAGATTTCGAATAACTAGAATGGCTGAAACTAGCAAGATAGCAATTACAACCCAAGAAGTAATAAGTACTTGGGCATGCACTTGGAAACTCCCTATTTGCCAATAGAAATGTTGCCCAACTTCCACAGCAGATATATCGTATAATCTTTTTAATGTGTTGATAGAACATAATAAAACATTCATATTGTCCCGCCCTCTAAAAAATAAGAACTCGAAGGGGAATTATTTTAATTCAAACATCTCCTTTCCTTTTTGATTTGTCTACTTTCATTTTGGATTTTGAATACCACGACTAATCGCATATAATTTTCGTTTGTTCTTTTTATATTTTTATTTTTTTTTTTTTACAATTTTTTACTAGTATAGTAACCGATTTCATAAATCTATGAGTCGCTCCAACCAACTCCAATAATTTATTTATCTTATTATTAATCAAGAATTTCGTATATAGCTAGAACGACCCTCACAAATTGCAAATACTAATTTATTAAGAATTAATCGAATTGAGGCTATAGCATCATCATTAGCTGGAATCGAAATATCGGCGAGGTCAGGGTCACAATTTGTATCGATTAAACAAATTGTTGGAATTTCCAAAGTTATACATTCTCGAAGAGCCGTATATTCTTCTTGTTGATCGATGATTATTACAATATCAGGTAACCCCGTCATATATTTAATGCCGCCGAGATATGTTTCCAAATGAGCTAATTGTCTCTTCAATATAGCAGCATCCCTTTTTGGAAAACAATTGAGTCTCCCCGTCTTTTGTTGCGTTCTCAAGTCCCTGAACTTTTGAAGTCGTGTTTCTGTCGTATACCAATTAGTTAACATACCGCCGAGCCATTTTTTATTAACATAATGACACCGAGCTCTTATTGCAGCTAGCGCTACTGAATCTGCTGCTTTTTTTTTTGTACCAACAATTAAGAATTGTTTTCCCAGACTTGCTGCATCAAAAACTAAATCACAAGCTTCTGATAAAAACCGAGCAGTTCTAATAAGATTTGTAATATGAATACCCTTACGCTTTGCAGATATATAAGGTGACATTTTAGGATTCCATTTTCTAGTACCGTGGCCAAAATGAACTCCTGCTTCCATCATCTCTTCCAAAATTATGTTCCAATATCTTTTTGTCATTTATATTAATCCCCCACTTTTCTTTCATTTCCAATTTTTTTTATTTAGAAATGAAAGAAAGATACCAGGTATACTGAAATAGAAATAAATAAATAAGTGTTCCGAAGGAACCTTTTATTCTACCGAAGATTGGCCATTGATACATGATCAGGCCATTTTTTCTATTTAATATGATTCTTTTCTTTATTACCTTTTTATTTTATTACAAAAAAAAATGACAGAGCCCTTAGGAATTATTAAATCCTGGATTGCTCTAATGTATTGCAAAAATTCTTTGAAATGAAAGCAAAAAAGAATTCTCTGTGGTGAAACAAAATATCTCTCATTTCATCTTCGAATAATTTATTTTTTTTTGTTTCCAAGGTAATCTTGTTATATTGCCTTGGCTTTGAACAGTGCATTATTCTTTTGAATCCGGTACCAACGGGTATCATTCCCCCTAAAACAACGTTCTCTTTCAGACCTTTCAACCAATCTATGCGACCCCGGAGAGCAGCTTTTGCTAAAACTCTAGCAGTTTCTTGAAAACTTGCTTCAGATATGAAACTTTGAGTATTCAGAGATGTTTTTGTTATTCCTAGTAATAGAACTCGGTAGCAAACCGCCTCTTCTAAGGCACGCCCAGCTCGTTCGGCTCGCAATAATCCAATTAGTTCCCCGGGCGAAAAAACATTAGACATTCCATCTTCTGAAACCAATACTTTTGATGTTATTTGACGCACAATAATTTCTAGATGTCTATTATGGATGTGAACTCCCTGAGATCGATAAACTTTTTGAATTTTATTAACCAAAGAAATACGACTTTGCGCTATAGTTAGCTCAGCGCCAATCAAGAATCCCCAAGGAATGCCAAGAATTCTTGTTATATGCCCGTTCCAAGTATCAACTCTCTTTTCTAGGTTTATCGATATTGAATCAATCGAACGAACTTCTAATACCTGTTCTACTTTTGGAAGACCCTGTGTTATATCACCAGATCTCGATTTTTCATATATATATGTAACTAATATATCTCCTTCAGAAAGTATTTCTCCATAATGGCCATGAACAGTTGCTCCCGGAGTCGCTAAATAAGGGTTAGCCGATCTTATTCCCACAGAATCCATTTGAACTGTTAGAACTTGACCTGATTTTAGGTGTGGTGCATTTTTCGTTTGAACTATACATACATTTTCACAAATAAATTGTCCAAGACTTATTATTGTAAACGGTTTTTCACAATAATTAGGATGGAGAAAATGCCAATTCAAATAGAATGGATTTAAAACAGTGTTACTACATAGATCAGGTTTATAAATTCTCTCATTTTCGTCCATTAAATAATATCTTAATACTTGAAAAGTTTCCTTTAATTTGTCAAGTTGCAAATTTTTTTTTATCGAGATCTGATTCTGAGTTATTAAACGGTAAAAAAAAAAATTTGCAACTTGAAAGGCTATTCCTAAAGGACCTAACGAATTATTAATTGAAATTATAGGATCTCTTTGAATTTGATTAATTCCTTCTTTTATCCCATTGTAATATTTTCCCTCATTGAATGATCGTATTTGAAAACAATTAAATGATGACAAAATTATCAAAGAGTGGTATTTCTCATTTCTATTCAACAACATACGAATAGTTCCGTGATTTTGGCTAATTGATTGTTGAATTTTTTCTTTCGAATTAATGGAAAAAAATGGATTGATGTTGGTCCGATCCGACTCATTATCTAAGATAAATCCCGAACGCGGCGGATCATTCCTTTTTCTTATATATGAAATAGGGGATTTCACTAAGTCAATTCTTAAGAAATATCTAACCAAACCATTTATACTTACTTGAGCAAAAGAAGCGTGCGCATTTTCGATAGAAGAAAATTCTTTGTCTTGATCCCAATTTAAGACTAAACAAGTACGAACTAATTGAATACTTGTATCAGAAATCCCCCGAATTGAGTTTCCATTTCCAGAAAGAATATAATTAATAACTTTAAGTTTCAGATTATCTCTTTCCTGAAACCTATCTTGGGGAAAAAGTTTTACTAAATTGATACCATCCCCTATTTCATATAAAATTACGGGTCGAACCAAAACAAAAGACTTTTTTTTTGTAATTGTGATCCATTGGACATAGATCCAATTTTTCATTTTTTTTGATTCCTTTGAATTGTTTTTTACCGTTCCTGGTGGTATCAAGATGGTACTGTGTCGGGATATCTTATCCATTTCTCCCGGAAAATAGATATCCCCAGAAAATATTTTTAATTCAATCTTTTTTTTTTTCTTCTCCACTCGGACCAATCCCCTTACTCGACTTCTTATATTTAAAGTGATTGGTGTATTTACTTCAACAATACTATTGTTCCGTACCATTATGGAAGAAGATTCTGGTAAAATATGCACTTCCTCGGGAATGAAAAAAAATTGATCTACTTTGATTTGGTATTTTGGCTTAAATTCTTTAACTCCTCTATACTCAATTAAAAAATCCTCTTTTTTAAAAATGGAATTTATTCCTATAGTCCTATATTTAGTAATTCCTGAGCTCTCTGTTCGGTATTGAGGATCATCGAAATAAGCGAGAATACTATCTCTACGAAAAATACCATTGATTGGTATTTCAATCGAGATACTGGAAGCTAACATCAGTTTTTTGTCTCGTTCTTGAATCGATTGGAATGGAAATGGAATGATGAATCTATTTCTTCGCCTCTTTGCTAATAAATCCGTAGTATCATGGAAAATAGTAGGGTGTTCAAAATGATAATGATCTATACATATGATTTGATTAAATATTGAATAATCTGAAATCCTTCTTTCTTTTAGATCAGAAGAATTGAAACGAAATAATTTATGTCTTACTTGATCATTCCTTACAAAAAGGTTAGAACTATCTCCTTCTCCAGTAGAAAGATAATGGATCTTGATTTGATCTTGATCTTTTCGGAGTGAAAAAGAGACTGAACCGGACCTGTATGATCTTCCTGATAATATCCATAAATGACTTGTTTTTGGTAAGATATGTACATTACTATATCTAAATTCTGATGCATGATACACATCGGTGCTCCAATGCATTTCTCCTTCTAAATTAGAATAAACATTTTTTCGAACCTTTTCTTTTAAATTCAAAGTGTATGTTCCCGCGCGAATTTCGGCAATCACTTGTTCTGATTTTACATATTGATTATTTTGAACTAATAGAAAACTTTTTGGTGGAATAGTCACATTATGTATAATATCACCACTTTCAATAGTTACATACAAGTCTATATAACATAGAAAAGCAGGATGGCCATGACGTGTACGTGTAGGATGAACCAAATCCTCGTTGAATTTAATTTTTCCATTAGAAGGTGCTCGCACATGTTCTGCAGTACCTCCTGTGAATACTCCGCCAGTATGAAAAGTTCTTAATGTTAGTTGAGTACCCGGTTCTCCTATTGATTGGCCCGCAATAATACCTACAGCTTCTCCTAATTCCACCAAGTGGCCATGAGTAGGACTTTGGCCATAACACAATCGGCAGATCCAAGATGTATTTCTACAGGTAAAGGGGGTTCGGATATATATTGGTTGTGTTTTAAAGGTTTTAAATCGATTGATAAGTCCAATTCCAATATCTTGATTTCTAACGGCAATGCATCGTGAACCTCTGTATATATCGTCGGCTAATACACGACCAATTAATGTTTGTATCAAAATTCTTTCCGGCATCATTCCATTCTGGGTATTCACCGAAATTCCTCGAATGGTACCGCAATCTCTTCGACGTACAACAATGTGTTGAACCACTTCAACAAGTCTGCGTGTAAGATATCCAGCATCTGAAGTTCGTACAGCAGTATCTACAACCCCTTTACGGGCTCCGTAGCAAGAAATTATATATTCTGTTAAAGATAGTCCTTCGCGTAAATTGCTTTGAATAGGTAAATCAATCATTTGTCCTTGTGGATCCGACATCAATCCTCTCATACCCACTAATTGGTGTACTTGAGATGCATTTCCTCTAGCTCCCGAAAAAGACATTATATGGACTGGATTAAAGGGGTCGGTCATCCTAAAATTAGGATTCATTTCTTGTCGCAAATATTCACTTGTAGCATACCATATCTCAATGGATTGGCGTAACTTTTCTACTGCATGTACATTCCCATAATGATGATGTTTTTCCAAAATCAAACTTTGTTGTTCAGCATCTTGGACTAGCCATCCTTTAGAAGGTATTGTTAAAAGGTCATCAATTCCTAATGAAATGGATGTAGTCGTAGCTTGACGGAATCCTAGAGTCTTTACTTGATCCAAGATATGCGATGTATATGCCATTCCGAAGTGCTCTATTAATCTGTTAATAAGTCGTTTAATGGCAGTTCCACCTATCACTTTATTGTGAAAGACTAGATTGGCCCGTTCTGCCATAGGTACCTCCATATTTCACTCAGTGGGATTTGGTTCGACAATGGGTTTGAGTCAATGATTGGAAAACTTCCTTTTCTTTATCTTGATTTGCGTAGAAATTGAAAAACTATGTATGATTCTGGTATAAATCGTGAAGACCTGAATTTACACCGATATCATAAATTTGCTTATCTTAGATAGTAACTATCTATATGATTAGATATCATATGAATAGGCATGGCAAAAACCTTGTATAGCTTCTTCGATTTCTCGATAAAAAGAAATATGACCAACAGTGGTTCGAATGTATATAGAACGAATTTCTTTTTTTTTACTTCTTACTACTAGATAATGCCCATAAATTTCATGATAGGTACCCAAAGATTCGTAGTGAACTTCGATAGGAACTTCTCTTGACGAAATAATGCGTTGATCTAGTCGCCACCGGAGCCACAAAGGACTATCGAAGTTTATTTTTTTCTGTTGATAAGCTCCAATTGCATCATAGGAATTACAAAAAAAGGGTTCTTTTTTTTTCGTATACTTTGTATACTTATAGTTATTATCTCGAATTCTTTCATTTTTAGAATTTCTCCAATTCCATAGATTATACCTATTTGAATAAATACCTCGACGATTCCCGCTCGTTAATATATAAAGTCCAATAAGCATATCTTGGGTTGGTACGGAAATTGGATCCCCAATAGCTGGAGACAAGAGGTTCGTATGAGAAA